GGAATTTGCAACAGATCAAATTGGAACGAAATTCGAAATTGAGCAATTTTACTTAACTGAGTTAGACTTATGGAGTTTCGTATAGAATAGCAAACCAAAAAGTGATTCCATTTCGACTATTATTATGATATTAATATTCCAATACGATTGGATAACAGATACCGGTAAAATAACTAGATTCGGGATTTGATCTGTTCGATGAGCTAAAGTAAAGACCTAATCATCAGAAACAATCAATATAATCAATAGAAAGTTGATTTTTTTAGCATGTAGTTTTTTTTGTGACTTGAATTGTTAAGCTCAAAGCAAAATAGTTTGCATAGAAGAGATAGATTTTTATCTATTTTTGGTAGTAGAGTTCACATAATACGATTTAAGCGCATAATAAGAACATAAGATAAAGAAGGCCTTTTTTAACCCTATACGGATATATATAGCTATCTATATGTGTCTCTCTTTTTATATTGCAGTTCTATCTATTCTGGACATCACATGTCATGCCCTATCAAAAGTTCTATTTTCTCTCAGAATTATGGACAGATCAGATATTCGATTAGTTATCTGTGTAAGAATTTACAGTCTGGGGTTTACATATATTCCTAATTGTTGTTATAATTGAAATGGAGAAGGATTTTTTTTATTGAAAAAAATCAATACTGATTCCTTACTTACATATCAATTTCAATTTTCTGCTATCCCTAGCATTAGAGAAATACAATTGGAGATTCAAATCCAAGAATTGTTTATGAATTCACATTCAATAGTTAATGGTTCCAATTTGTCTCCTTTTGTGAATGAAAATTGACATTTGGTTTTTTATTTTGGGGAAGGCATTTCCATATTTTATGGTTTAAGTTTAGATAGTATATGTTTTAAGATACTATAAAAATTAATCGAAAAGATAGATCCAATCCAAATCAAAAACAAGGAAGGATTTCTTTTATTTATATTTCATTTAAATTCATTTTTCATTTAAATTCATTTTTCATTTAAATTCATTTTTCATTTAAATTCATTTAAAGGGATTAAGATTAAAAAAATGGGATTGAAAGATGTTTCAAGATGCAAGTAAAAAGGGAAAGGGAATATTTTCGTCTCTTTTTTTTAGCACTTTGGCGACATGGCCGAGCGGTAAGGCGGGGGACTGCAAATCCTTTTTCCCCGGTTCAAATCCGGGTGTCGCCTGATTAACAAAAGACGCAAAATACCTATTCTATTATCTTCTGTTTTGTTGATATAATTTGTCAAATTTGTCCACAACAGAAGAAGTCGGAGGAAAAGGACTCTTGATACTCCCTTGATTCTAAACATCTGAGGGTTCTGTTTTCTAGAGTACTGTAAATTCTTTAGGAGTCAAGGAAAGTTTATAGTAATGAAAGGAAATCCGTAAATCTTGATATAATAGGCCGCCCAATACTTACTACTAATGTATAGGGACTGTTTCTTGATTGAATGGCGGGATAGAAAATCGAATTAGTAGTTGTGGAAAGCGCGGAAGATACTTTGTATACAAATTCATAAAAATTCTTGAGTACTTAGGAATTTAATCAATCTAATATCGATTGAATAGATAATTGGATTTTACTTATACATATCTATTCTATTTTTTTACATACATTTTGACTTTTCTATTTTTATATAACGTACAAAAAGAAATTCTTTCTTTTTGGTTTAGGTAATTCCTAGTCAAGAATGGAGTAGGTTGTCTTCAAATTGTTTTCCAGAGAAAATCGAGAAACGTTAAGGATTAGATCAAATAGAAAGGGCTATGTAAAAAAAAACGAAATAGGAGTATGTAATAGATAACGATCCATTTTGATTCTAGACTTTTCGATTTTTTACTTAATGAAGAACAACAAAATAAAGACTAGGTCTTATTAATCTTATATCTTAGTCTTATTAATCTTCTATCTTAGTAAGATTTTATTAACACTTCCAACTTCCCAGGGTTTTGCCCTTATTTTGTTTTTCTTTGTCCTTGTGTTTAATCTTTTCTAATTCTACTAGCAATCCTATAAGAATTTCTTGCAATATAGAAGAATTTCTTCTAATTAATTCTATTTCTTGAATTCTTTCATCAATGGTATTGGGCAAAATCCCTTTTTTGACTCTGTGCCGGCGATTCTATTATTATTAGTATTAGTGAAGAATAATGGAAAATTTATTTCATATTCATATAGATAGGAGACATAATTCACATGGATATAGTAAGTCTCGCTTGGGCTGCTTTAATGGTAGTCTTTACATTTTCTCTTTCACTAGTAGTATGGGGAAGAAGTGGACTCTAAGGATACTATTAATTGAGTTCAGAAATCAAACTGTACCGATTCTTTTATTCTTTTAGAGATCGTTCTGCAAAGACTTTTTTAATTTAACTATTGAAATTGAATTCAAATTCAATTGAATTAAAAGGATCTTCATTATATTCGATTATATTCGGGTGGAGTAATGTATTCTATGAATAATATATTAATAATATATGAATAATACCCTTTTAATCTAAGATATCTTATCTTCTTCGACAAGTCACATATTGCGCACTTAGTGCTTAGTTTAGTATTTGTTTTATTATTTAAAATTTTATTTTAGAAAATTTTAGAAATTGGATTTATGCTATATTTTATTGACTTGACTCATTTCATATCATGATTCAAATCTTTAAAAGATTCAAAAATCTGTGAGGTTTACTTTACTAATCTTTTTCCTCAACACCGGAAAAGGTTTTTATAGAATTCTTTTCCTTGGATGATCTGTTAACTGCTCAATCAATTACTTCTGCCTTCTTCTTCAAAATGGTAAAAAATTCAAAATGGTAAAAAAAGATTTCTTGATTTTCTTTTTTTAATATATATGTTCTTTTATTTATATGTTTATATGCCCAGACTCTTTTTTTTTCCTTTTCATTTATTTTATTCTTTCGTTAAATGCGATTCCGTAATTTCTATTGAAAATAATTAGAAATCTAGGAATTCGAATTGTAAGAGTAAGAGTTGCTTTTCGACTATTTCAGATTAATTGGAATCAACACAAATGAAGAAAAAAGAAATAGAATTGGGGCTTTATGTACATTACATAGAGATAATTGATTTCTAGATATATGAATATGGATAGAAAGATGATATTCTAGGTTGATCTACATTAAGTATATTTTTATTTAAGTATATATTTGTATATAGTACAACTGTATACACTAGAATAACAAAAATAGATAGTATGGTAGAAAGAAAACTTTTCTTTCTACCATACTATCTGATCTTATAGAATACTGCTGATTCTAGTCCGCTCATTTCATCTAAAACGGCGAAATTGGAATCCTTTTCATTTTCTAATCGCCGATATTAATAAGAACTAAGATGATATTAATAAGAACTAAGAAGTCAAGTTTCATTCAAATTAATCACTTTGACTGACAGTTTTTACGTATATTATAAGTAAAAAGGCAGTAGGAACAAGAATGAACAGCGCAGTAGCAATAAATGCGAGAATATTTACTTCCATAGTCTCACTCTTTCGTTTTTCTTTACTTTGCAATAACTCGGGATTTAATCCCATAGAGATGATAAATCTTTCGCCTCTAAATTCAATGATATGAATTCCATCTCGATGATATCGAATCGAATCAATATCATGAATAACAATATCGGAGCTATCAAATCGATTTATCGTTGAGAATTGAATAGTATAACATAGAAAGATCGTTTATCCATACCGAATCCAAAAATGGATTCCTGGTATAATCGAGAATTTTCTTTTTTACTTTATTTTTCATTCTTTTCCATTCTTTTTTTTCTATAAAATTCTCGCCTTCCTTAGTACAATCCATTTGTCGAAGTCTCATCTAACCGTGTTTTTTTATTTTGAGACTTAGACTCGTTATAAACAAACCCAAACAAAGAAACAATAGAAGCAAAATGGAAAAAGGGGAATTAAGTTCTAAACTCTTTGTTAATGATCTAATCTTATTGTAAGTAAAACAAAAAAAAAGTGTGATAAAGACAAGGGCAAGTACAATATAAAAAAGATCGAATATTCTACCAAATTCAATTTTATTTGTATCGTATAAATACAAATTCGATTTGTGTATGGACTGCCACGAAAGATATGGTACTCGATTCGATTTCATTACACGAATCGGTAGAAATCAAAAAAGTCAAACTCAGTATGGTATCTCTTGGAATCCTGAATATAATGTTATCTATGATTGCACTAATCCATATATGTCTTTATCAATCGGTACTAGTTGAAGAACTGAAAATTCCCATATTTCTATTTGCTTTGATGAGAACTGAAAAACGAAAATAAATATGAAAATAAATAGAAAAAAGAAATAGAAATAAGAATAGAAATAATAAAAAATAAGAAAAAAGAAAAAGAAAGAAATGGAAATAAGGTTCCCTTTTGAAATGAAATTATACTATTTGTCCTCGTTTGACAGAAAATGGAGAGAGAATTTGATATATATATATTTTAGTAAATTATTGAATTTTGATCTGTCGGGACTGACGGGGCTCGAACCCGCAGCTTCCGCCTTGACAGGGCGGTGCTCTGACCAATTGAACTACAATCCCAGAGAAATGAAATAAAGTATAGAGCATACATATTCTTATGATTTCATTCAAACCCTTTCTAGTTAGATTTTAGATTGGAATTGCCACGTTGTAACAGAGACGTGAGTTTTCTATTGCTAAACACATGGATATAAACTTTAGCGATAACGACACGGATTACTACTCATTTTTTCATTATGTCAAACCCAAATCGATTGATAATCAATCTTTCAATGAAAAAAGAGTCTTTTTTTCTTTCCATTTCTCTTTTTCTTAGACTTTATACTTACAAATCCTGATATGAATCTGGATCAAGAGCAAGATCCGAATTTGTGGAAAAAAAAAATAGAGCAAATCAAATAAATAATAAATAACAGGTAAAAATATATCAGAAATTTTGACTTTTGTCCGCTTTTGTACGTATCAAGCATTTCAAGAGAACAAAGGGGTTATACCATTTCGTGGTGGATCAGTGAATTATTGGGCCGAGCTGGATTTGAACCAGCGTAGACATATTGCCAACGAATTTACAGTCCGTCCCCATTAACCGCTCGGGCATCGACCCAGGAAGAATCAACTCCAGACTTATTATATTAACTTAATATATTTGAATATATTTTATTTATATTAACTTAATATATTTTATATTAAAAATCCATGATCAACTTCCTTTCGTAATACCCTACCCCCAGGGGAAGTCGAATCCCCGCTGCCTCCTTGAAAGAGAGATGTCCTGAACCACTAGACGATGGGGGCACAGTTGCCCGACCGTCAGCATATTATGCTCATAGTATGAACAGTTTTTTGAAATTGTCAATATAACGAAATAGTCTAATTAGATTTGAAAGATCTTTCCGTCTTTCATGATTATTTTTGATTCGTCATTTATATCCATGAATTATTCATTCTAATATCAATTGGAATTTTTATTCTTTTTTTTTTTTTTTTTATTAATTATTTTTTTTTTTATTTTAATTTAAATTTTAATTTAAAAAAGATTTTAAAATATTTTAAATAATATAATTTAAATATATAATTTAAATATTTTAAATAATATAAATATTTAAAATAATATATAAATATAATAAAATATAATAAAAAAAAAATAATAAAATAGATAAAATAATAGAAATCGAAGAAATAGAATAGAAGAATAGAAATAATACGAAAGATTCTTTCCTTTCAAGGAATGGAATGATTGATTTCCCAGCAAGCCGTAAAGGAGGGTTAAACCCCACTTCTTCCGCTTTCATTCATTGATTACCTCATTGGTAAGTAAGGGGGATGGGCATATCTCTATCGCCGACTATATTAATAATATATATATACTTATTAATTTGAATTTAATTAATAATAAATCTATTTACTTTACATAGATTTGATTTCTAATCTAGTTCCCTAGATATATGTTGTCCGCATAGTGGCTCATTCCTGAATTGGATCAAATGGGCCCTTTTAACTCAGCGGTAGAGTAACGCCATGGTAAGGCGTAAGTCATCGGTTCAAATCCGATAAAGGGCTTTGGCCTTTTTTTCAAAAAAACTCCAGCGGTAGTATTTTTATTTGATTTGAAAGGACAATAGAGATGTTGTTGATATTTGTAATAAAAAGAAAAAGAAACAAAAAACTCTAATAATTCATTCTAAAATTTCTATATTATTATATAATTTTAGAATGAATTTTAGTATAAGAATTATAGTTATAAAGTTGAAGATTTGTTTATTATATTATACTGAGATTATATTATACTGAGATAAGCTGGTTCTTAAATTGCGAAAATGAAATTAACCGTAAAGTTTAGATTAGAAATCAACAAAAGAAAAAGTAAGTGGACCTAACCCATTGAATCATAACTCTATTTACTATTATGAATAGTAAAATTCGATATAATGAAATTGGAACAGTAGATCCGCTATCCGCTTTTTCTTTAATTTTCATATTTTTTTTATTATTATTAGACTCTGAAAAAATTTGTCGATATTTCTGATTCCATTTTCTTGTTTTTGTCCCTAGTTATTCTATAGGAATAAATAGGAATAAATCACTATTCCCTTCTTCCGCAGAAAAGTTTTTTTGAAGTGACAACATAAGACATATAAGAAAGATTTAAAATATCTTTCTTTAATTCCAGACCAAAAGATCCATTTTATATTGATAGTTTTATACGTATATAAGATTTATCTTTTATGTATAAATAGATAATCAAATTTATATATCTATCAGATAATGGTTTCATGGACCAAGTCTTTCCATATCGATGCATACACCATATTTTTATTACACCAAGACAATATAATGCAGAATAACTAAAAAAAAATTTCATGGAAAGTTTCCTATTATTATTTAATATTGCATTGAATTAAATAAGAGGAAATCTCCTTTTTCTTTTCTGACAGATAAAAAGTAAATAGAATAAAATATTTGAAGTGTCTTTCTTGCTTTGACCTGTGAAAAGACATATTCTGGGGTTTTAGTTCATATTCTATTCATCTGAAGGCAAAAGAAATAGAATAATAAAGGAAAATCGAATAAAGAAAAAAATAAATAAAATGAAAGAATAAAGATAAAAAATAAGAAATAAAATTAATTAAAATGAATATTGTAGTCGTTTACTGCATATGCATATAGAAATTCGAAAAGTACAAAATATTGATTTTTTAATTTAAAAAATCAATCTGACTAACAAGATAAGATCCACGAATAAGATTCGTTTTATAGAATGAGAGGATTCAGTCTGAGGAGCAACTGGTAAGGAGGGGGAATCACTTGTTCCTTGAATCGCTCTTTTAAAAAATTCATCTATCCAATTCTAATTGGAATTGATGACTCACAAAAAAATTCATGTTGATATGGTTATTAAGGCTAAGAATAAGTTAAAATAACCGAATTTGGTTCATGATTTTATCTAAATCGAATTATTAACGGATAAAGAATTTTTTTTTAATCTTCGAAA